CTCTTATCCCATTCGGAAAGATATCATCTCATAATTATCTATGGCTGTTTATGTCTCTAGCATGACCACTTGATAAAATGTGGAGGAAAGTAGGACAAATGGCCGATACTACTGGAAGGATTCCTCTTTGGATAATAGGTACTGTAGCCGGTATTCTTGTGATCGGTTTAATCGGTATTTTCTTTTATGGTTCATATTCCGGATTAGGTTCATCCCTGTAATAATCGGATGAACTGAGTTGTAGACATGAAAGCATAAGAACTCAACGGGATCCCCCTCGAATCAGACAAGGAAAGAGGGGGTAAGTCCCGTTGAGTTCTTAATAATCATAATCTTTTTTTTTTTAGAGATGTTTCAAAAACCTCCACCTTTTCTGATGATGTTTTTAAAAAATGAACTTCGTTAATTGATTCAGAACATCTGTTACTCAATAGTATCTGTCAATACTTAAAACAAAGAAGGAATCACTCGATTTACCCTTTTTGGATGACTCACAATTATATATAAATAGAATATATTTCTATCAATCAGATATCATGCAAACCCTTTCTATACTAATAGAATAGAACCTTACTCCATTTAATCTAATAAATATTTAATCTAATAAAAGTAAAATTTTTTTTTATAAGTTCGTTGAAATTGAAGAAGTTCTATATTGCTCAATAAATTGACCTATATTTATTTGTCCACTACCACTATGTTACGTAAGAAATCTAAAAAAGGGTTATGATAAAATAAACCTATATAAAAAAAAAAAAAAATGAAAACTACAAATATCCATTTTTTACGAACGGGATCGAGAATCTTTATTAATTCGACACAAGAAAGGGTTGGGTAAAATTCCGTTTCTTGTGTCAAGGACTAGGAGACGAACAATCTCCCCTAAAATCCTTTGTTCCTCTCATTTATACTTTGGTTTCTATTCTCCGCTTATTTATCTTTTGTTTTGATTCTAGTCAAATATAAAACTATTGATTCATTCTATATCATACCGTTTCAATTTGGATTGAAAAAACAAATAAATAAAGAAGAGTTAAGTAAAACAGTCGCCTTCACAATATACTATGACCAGGAATGCGGTATTAAGTAATTCCCGAAATCCGGTAGAATAAAGAATATAAATAAGCAAAATTTTTTTGATCATACATAATTCCCAACAAAAATTTGTTTATTTTTAGAGCTTGATGTTGATAAATCCGCAGATCTAGAAATTCATTTCGGACAATTGAACCTTCTCAAACTGTTTCTTTTTAAGAACCAAAAAGATTTGTGCCAAAATAACAGATGCCAAGAAGAGCAAAAGACCTTGGACACGTAATGGATCTTGAAGTACTATTTCCGCATCTCCCTGACCAAATCCACCCACATTAGGATTACTCGTTAATGGTTGATCAAGTTTGATGGATTCGCCCTCTGAAACAAGAAGTTCCGGTCCTGGAGGGATAATATCAACCACTTGACGTCCATCCGATGCATCCGCTATGGTTATTTCGTACCCCCCTTTTTCTTTTCGTATTATTTTGCTTACTATACCTGCTGCTGTAGCATTATAAACATTATTGTTACTCTTGCTCCCGTCGGGATAAATCTGACCCCTTCCCCTGTTCCCGCCTACATATATGGGATATTTTAAGAAGTGCACATCTTTCTTAGTAGCGGGGTCCGGGGAAAGAATAGGAAAGGTGATTTCACTATATTTCTGACCAGGAACCGGACCTATCACAAGAATATTTTTTTTAGTGGGACGATAGCTCTGAAAAGACAGATTTCCTATCTTTTCTTTAATCTCGGGCGAAATACGATCGGGAGGGGCTAATTCAAACCCCTCGGGTAAAATAAGAACAGCCCCGACATTCAAAGCTCCTTTTTTACCATTAGCAAGAACTTGTTTCAGTTGCAGATCATAAGGAATTCGAACAACTGCTTCAAATACAGTATCAGGAAGTACCGCTTGTGGAACCTCGATATCCACGGGTTTATTAGCTAAATGGCAATTGGCACATACAATACGGCCAGTCGCTTCTCGTGGATTTTCATAACCCTGCTGTGCAAAAATGGGATATGCATTTGAAAGGGGTGCCTGGGTTAGTATATATATCATGAGCGATACGGAAATGGATCGAGTAATCTCTTTCTTTATCCAAGAAAAGGTATTTTTAGTTTGCATGGTCCAATCATTGATCCCGAAAATTTCTACAATAAAATTAGGTAGGTCGCTAGTATAGTTCCCTATCTATAATTTTGCTATTTACTTAAATATTAAATATAAATAATTTTACTGGAATATTGGAGGAATCCCTTGGATGGGTAGTAAGTACAATTTTGAATGTTTTGCTTATGTACAAAGTAACAAATATTATAATTGGATCGTTCGATCACTTTTCAGTCATTCATTGAATGATAAATCACTACAAGTGAAGGAGATACACGATTTAAATAACGAAAGATCCAATATTTAAAAATTGTATCTAAAATGACTGGAAAAGTAGAAACAAGACCGGATATAATTTGATCATTATGAGCAAATCCAAAATCTTTGTAGACAGAGCCAATCATTAATTCCCAACCGTGGGGCGAGTGGAATCCTATACATAAATCAGTTAATAAAAGAATAGAAAAAGCTTTTATTGTGTCGCTTAAGTTGTATAGGAATTCTTGAAACCAAGAGTTAAGAATAACAAGTTCTTCATTACCTAGAATAGAATAACCACTTAGAATACCGAAACAGATTATATTTGTCGAGAAGTGTAAAATTGTATGGATGCGATCCTCGTTGTGCATCTTGATCAATTGGATCGTTTCTTTGTAGATTTCGATGCGAGGCTTTTGTAAATGTGTTTCCGGGTATTCCTTTATCATTTCGTCCAAACGTAAGAGTTCCTCTAAGTCTATGAATTCTTTTAGAATACTCTTTTCTTGAATATCATTCAAAAAAATTTCGGATTGCCTAGTATTCCACCAATTAGTAAACCAAGATTCCAGACTTTTATTAAATGAGAGAGAGATCCACCAAGGCAAAAATACTATAGATGCAAGATATAGAAGGGAAATTAATACTTTCTTTTTTGCCATTTTTTCGTCTGTGAATTTTAAAATTTTTAATGAACGCACCTCATTCGTCGACTCTATATGATACTAATATTTCTATCAAGCATAAGTTCTATTACAAGTCATCGATGTATTTCCGGATTTTTTTGTGATTCAGTACAGCGGTTAGTCCTTGAATTTAGAAAGAATATAGAATAAGAAAGAGCCCTCTTCAAATTAATAGTAGTCGGATTTCGAGACGAAAGAACTCCCGTTCTATCAAAATATCAAATATTTAGAAAAAAAAATTCTTTACTTTATGATGAAATGTTTTGTTTTGATATATGATGAATCTATCATTTAGATTTGTTACTGAATTGAGTTAAGTGGATTTACATACACATAAAAAAAATTGTGGACATAAACAATTTAGTTTTAGAATTGTTTCATATACGTTTGCTTTGGCTCGAGTAAGCGTTCTGAAGAAACTTCAGTTAAGTTATGCTATAGAAAAAAAGATGATTCTTGAGTTTTTTATCTCTTGCAAAGTATTCATTCTTCAGTTCCTTTTTTCAAAATACTTCAATTGGTACACGCAAGAAATAGGCCAATTCAGCAGCTTTTTGCTCAATCTCTCGTGGAGTAAAATTCTCATCAGTACGAGTCAAGGGAATGGCTCCTTGTCCTTTTATTTCCATATAAAGGACACGACGAGCATAAATACCCTCTTTAATTTCTATTCTGATGGACTGAATGTCTTTCATAAGGAATCGGAGGAATATGCGACGATTTTTTCCAGGAAATCCCCAACGAAAAATACACACTATGCCCTCTTTTATATCGAATCGATCATAACCACTACCTACATTCCACGAAATTGTGCACCACAAATAGGAGCTAATAAAAAGACCTGCGATCCCATAGAAAGACATCACGATACCTTGTGGAAAAAAAATTATTTGCTGAGAAGGAAATAAAGATATAAAATTCCTACCAAAATAACTGGACGTTCCAACCAATAAAAACCCTAATGAACCTAAAAAAAGAATAAAGGCCCAACAGAAATTACTTGTTTTTCGAGACCCCGCTATAAGTTCTACCCATATACGTTCTGATCGCCAACTCATACTCTAACTAGACCTAGTTGCATTTTATTGGAATTGGGAGAATAACAAAAATAATTTTTTTTTTTTTTACTTTTTTTTGTTTCCGAAGTAACTCTCATCAACCAGCACTATTATGATGTGAACCTTTAGGGATAATTCATCGAATTTCTTAGATCCAAACTAAAATAATAACATCCCTTTCATATGATTTCCTAATACATATAGATATATTGACTTTACATTTCAGAAATTCTCCCCGATCCCGATCTATTTGAAAATAGTTATAATTCATTTATCATGTTTACACATACATAAGAGCTTATGCCCGAAGGAAGCCGCATATTATACCATATTTTACTAAATAGATATCCGTGTTATGATCCAAGTAAGTCTTGAAAAAAAAATATATATATATAAGTCCTTGTTGTATCTAAAAAATCTTGTTTTTTTGAACATAAAGAGATAAAGAAGCCATTGCAATTGCCGGAAATACTAAGCCCACTAAAGGCACAAAAATGGAGGGGAGACTGTTGAGAGTTATCATAGAATGGGTACCTCGATTTAATATTTGTACCTGTTATTTATTGTTATATTTATTGTTTTATATTTGAACCTTATCCTTATATTGTTATAAAGATATCTTATAATTCATATATAATTGTTATATTATACTAAGTATACCTAAGTGAGTATATATATACTTAATAGGGATAGGGAGTCTATAAGTATATGTTTTAAGAAATATATATTAATTTAAGAAATATATATATTAATTAATAAAATACAATAAATATATAAATAAATGGACCTATTCATCTTTCTACATGTTTCTAATTCATCTTTCTACATGTTTCTACATGAAATATA